TAGAAAAGAAAACTTTAATGAGATAATAAAGAAGGATTTGGATATGTGTAAAGATCTAATCAGCTTTTCGGCCGAAACAAAAAAAGAAAAGTATTTTTTTTGTTCCTTTTCTTCAGTTATAAGTTGAAGTGAATGAACTAATTGAAGAAGTTCTATTCTACCCGGAAAAGAAAACAAGGAAAAGGAATAAGAATCTTTGGCGAACAGGAGAAAAATCATGATTCTTTCGATACAAGACGACACAAGAAAATGTTTTTTCTTGTGTCGTCTTGGAATACTTTCTAGAAAGATGTTTCTCCTTTCATTTTCCCCGTCCTTGCTTTGTATTCTATTCCTTTGTATGTGTATGCTTCTTTTCTATTATTAGAAATATTAGAAAGAGTATAAAAGTAATGAGTTTCATACATCTCGCAAAACAAAAAAGAAAAAAGAGTAAAAAAAAAAAAAAAGAAAAGGCTTATAGAACATACATCATTCTATTGATCGACAAGAATTTTGCACTTTTACTCACTTTCTTTTAAGGAATATCTATATCTAGAAATTCATTTCATACAACTGAACCTTTTCAAACTGTTTCTTTTTAAGAACCAAAAATATTTGTGCCAAAATAACAGATGCCAAGAAGAACAGAAGGCCTTGGACTCGTAATGGATCTTGAAGCACTATTTCTGCGTCTCCCTGACCAAAACCTCCTACATTTGGATTACTTGTTAATGGTTGATCAAGCTTGATGGATTCACCTTCTGAAACAAGAAGTTCTGGTCCTGGAGGTATAGTATAAGCCACTTGACGTCCATCTGATGCATCAACTACGGATATTTCATATCCTCCCTTTTCTTTACGTACTATTCTGCTTACTATACCGGCTGATGTAGCATTATAAACTGTATTATTACTCTTGCTACCATCAGGATAAATCTGACCCCTCCCTCTGTTCCCACCGACATATATGGGATATTTTAAGAAGTGAACGTCTTTTTTCGTAGTAGGGTTGGGGGAAAGAATAGGAAAGAGTATTTCACTATATTTCTGACCGGGAACAGGACCTATCACAAGAATATTTCTTTGATTAGGCCGATAAAACTGAAAAGAAAGATTGCCCATCTTTTCTTTCATTTCGGGAGAAATACGATCGGGGGGGGCTAATTCGAAGCCCTCGGGTAAAATAAGAACAGCTCCTACATTCAAAGCTCCCTTTTTACCATTAGCAAGAACTTGTTTCAGTTGCATATCATAAGGAATTCGAACAACTGCTTCAAATACAGTATCTGGAAGTACAGCTTGCGGAACTTCAATATCCACGGGCTTATTAGCTAAATGGCAATTGGCACATACAATTCGCCCAGTTGCTTCTCGTGGATTTTCATAACCCTGCTGCGCAAAAATAGGATATGCATTTGAAATAGATGTTCGAGTTATTACATATATTATGATCGATATATAAAAGGATCGAGTCATCTGTTCTTTTACCCAAGAAAAATTCTTTCTATTTTGCATGGTCCAATCATTGATCCCGGAATTTCTACAATAAATTTGATAGGTAGCTAGTAGAATTCCCTATCCACAAGTTTGCCATTGTATTAATTGTACTGAAAGAATTGTACTGATAGAATATAGTATGAATACCTTGAATTCAAAAGTTGAAAAAGTAGGAGTATAAAGAATAAGTAAAATTTCAAATTCTTTTTTTATACACGAAGAAAAATTCTGATTTGATTGATATCAAGAAATCTAAAAATCTAATGAATTTATCATTCATTCATTGAATGATAAATTACTACAAGCGAAGGAGATACACGATTTAAAAAATGGAAGATCCAATATTTCACAATTGTATCTAGAATCACTGGAAAAGTGGAAACAAGACCAGATAGAATCTGATCATTCTCAGCCAATCCAAAATCGTTGTAGATTAAACCAATCATTAGTTCCCAACCATGGGTTGAGTGAAATCCGATCCATAAATCAGTAACTAAAAGAATTGAAAAAGCTTTGATTGTGTCACTTAAGTTATAAAGAAATTCCTGAATCCAAGAATTCAGAAAAAAAAGTTCTTCATTGCCCAGAACAAAATAACCACTTAGAATAGCAAAAAATATTAGATTTGTCGAGAAATCCAAGATGATATGAAAATGAGATTCATTGTGTCTTTTGACCAATTGTATCATTTCCTTGTGCATTCCTATACGAAGCCTTTGCATATGTGTTTCCGAATATTCCTTTATCATCTCGTCCAACAGGAAAAGTTCTTCTAATTCCATAAATTTTTCTATAACATTTTTCTCTTGAATATCATTCAAAATGATTTCGGATTGCCCAGTATTCCACCAATTAAGAACCCAAGTTTCTATACATTTATTAAATGAGAGAGAAACCCACCAGGGCAAAAAGAATATAGACACAAGATAAGGGAGGGAAGCCAATGCTTTCTTTTTTTTCATTCTTTATCTGTGATGTGAATTGTTAATGAACCTTTTTCTTTCGTCGATTCTATTCCTATTTTTTTTTGTATAAGAATTTGAGTCTTTGGATATAGAATAAAACATAAAAGAAGGGCCCTTTCGAATAAAAAAAATAAGTAAAAATTCTTTCCAGATTCCAGAGATCTCTATTAGGCAAATTGGAACCAATTTCATCTTCATTTCGATGAAGGCTCGAAAAACCCATTTCTTTTTTGAATTTCAAGACAAATCCTGCCGGATCCTTTAATTCTTTTATTTTGAATTTGAAAGATTTCATTGGCTAATCGTAGCGCGGGGATAGGGTATCAATTCAAAATATGGGTCCTAAAAAGAGTAATTATGTGTTACGAAAAAAAAGACATGTTAGGATATTTGATGAATCTATACTTCTTAGACCTTTTACTAGTATAAAAGAGTGAAGCTGGACGCCATGCGTATGCGTATACAAAAGAGTTTTTGTGTACAAAGAGTTTAGATGCTTCTTAAGATATTTTATTAGAATTGTTCCATTTACGTCCTCCTGCTTTGAGATGTGAGATGTATAATGTATATGGATTGCTGCCTCAACGGAACGGGGAAATAGAATAGAGCATCTTTTTCTGGAATGAACATTTTGAAGAAGCTTAAGTTGTCTTAAAAAGATAATTAGTAAGTTCCTTCTCTCATGCTGAGATTTCCTCAGTTCATTTCAAAATACTTCAATTGGTATGCGCAAGAAATAGGCCAATTCAGCAGCTTTTTGTTCAATTTCTCGTGGAGTCAAATTCTCATCAGTACGACTTAAGGGAAAGGCTCCCTGGCCCCTGATTTCCATATAAAGGACACGACGAGGAAAAAGACCCTCTCTCGCCTCCATTCTGATTGATTGGATATCTTTCAGAAAGAAACGAAGAAAGATGCGACGATTTATTCCAGGAAATCCCCAACGAAAAAGGCACATTATCCCTTTTTTTCTATCGAATCGGTCATAACCACTGCCTACATTCCATGAAATTGTGCACCACAAATAAGAACTAATGAATAGACCCGCGATCCCATAAAAAGACATCACGATCCCTTGTGGGAAAAAAAGAATTTGCTGAGACGGAAATACAGATATCAAATTTTTACCAAGATAACTGGAAGTTCCAACCACTAAGAATCCTAGTGAACCTAAAAAAAGGATAAAGGCCCAGCAAAAATTACTTGTTTTTTGAGACCCCGGTATAAGTTCTATCCATATATTTTCTGATCGCCAGTTCATACTATACTAGATCCAGTTGCATTCGATTGGAATTGAGAGAATAACCCAAATGAATTTTACTTCACTTTTCTTACTTGATCCCGAAGTAACTTTTATCAACTAGTAGTATTCTGACGTGAACCATTAGGAAGAATTGGTTAGATACATTGAGTTTCTATTTCAAAGGTTTTCGAAAAGGCCACATATTATATATCCTGCCATATTACATTAAAAAGTATCTTTATGATGATCCAGTGTTGTGACGAGATTTAGTCCCATCGTATTTAGACAATCTTATTTCTTTGGACATAAAGAGATAAAGAAGCCATTGCAATTGCCGGAAAGACTAGGCCCACTAAAGGAACAAAAATAGAGGGAAAGTTCAAATTGATCATAGAATGGGTACCTTGATTTCATATTTGTACCTATTCTAATTATAAATAGATCTTATGATAAGTCTATCTATTGGATAAAATAGGAAGTATTTCATAATAAAAAAGTGCAAAGAATTTAGAATGTACCTATTCCTCTTTCTACACGAATATGTAGGAGAATCCGCTTTAATAAATTGTATTCTTCTTCTCCCATCCTTATCTTTTTTCTATCCTTTCTTTCAAAAAAAAGGTGTTTTGAAAGAAAGGATAGAAAAAAGATTCTTATGAGTTCGCAACTTTAACCAATCTTATCCAACAAACAGGGATTCCTAGTGAAAAAAGGGTTCTCGGTAAATAGAAAGAACTTCTATATTCTTCTTATTTATTATTTTATTTGATATTTTTTCTTTATTTTTATTTGATCTCTTTTTCGTTGTTCTATATATGAATATAGAAAAAGGACGGAGAAAATTCTTTTTATTTCCCAGATTTCTCGGAAGGAGAAAGAAACTCTTTTTTCTCTTGTTAATAGAGGGATGCTTATTCCTAATCAGCAAGAGAGGTAGAATAAAAAAGAGATCCGGGGCAAAAAGTCATTATCCAAAACTTCTAACTCTTACTACACTTATAATTGATGTTCCCAAAGAAAACATCATCTTCTTAGTTTTGTTTTTTTGATTACAATGAACTAAATACTTATTTGATATAAAGAAAAATAACTGAACCTAGTACTATATTTCCTTTTGAAAATTTTTTTTTTAATCTTGATTCAAGGGAAGGAAACCATGTAGTTGAAATAACTCATTCAGAACACCTTTTAAAGGATTACGTGGTACGATTGGGTCAAATAAGCCCTTATGGAATGAATACTCAGCCACTTGTGAACCTTCGGGTACTGTCTTTTTCAATGTTTGTTCAATTACTCTTTTCCCAGTAAACGCA